TTGACCAATTTGAAAGATCATTTGATGTAGTTGAAATAACTGAGTTTGGTGTTATTCGATCAAGTAGGGGAAACTCAAGGGAATTCATAACTCTTTCAATCTTTTTGTTTTTTTTATTGTTAGAATATTCAGAAACTAAGACCATTCCAATGCTCCTTTTCGCCATGCATAAACTAAACCAACAATTAGGATAAGCACGAAAATGAAAGCTTCGATAAAAACGGATACACCCAATACATCGAAACTCATTGCCCATGGATAAAGAAAAACCGTTTCAACATCAAAAACAACAAAAACTAAAGCAAACATATAATAACGGATTCGAAATTGTAACCAAGCATCACCAATTGGTTCTATACCCGATTCATAAGTAGAAAGTTTCTCCGGTTCTTTTCGAATCGGAGCTAAAATGCCGGAAAGTAGAAATGCCAAAATCGGAATAACACTTGATATTATTAGAAATGCCCAGAAAAAATCATATTCATAAAGCAGAAACATAGATGCACTCCTATGAATGTGGAAAATAGAACGAATTAGGCCAATTTTACTTGGAATTGTCAAGCCATGCATAACTGTTTAGTCAAAAAAACAATTCATTTTGATCGAACCGCGCAGTTTCGTTTGTTTACCGCGAGACATGTATCCTGATTCATTGACTGGAATCTTATTTCCGTTTTTCATTACACCTAGTTAGATATATTTTTATCTAAATAAAACGAAAATATAAGTCAAAAAACAATAGATATTGCTCTTCTATTATATCTATACACAAAATACATATACAAATTAAACGTTCTCACTTTCACTTCTTTGTCTAATGAAATTCGACAATTGATATTTTGAGTCTATTTTTTATTTCGATTTTTTTAGACAAAGAATCTCTTATGAATAAATAGAATCAAGAAAACTGTCTTATTTTTCCCTCTTTTTTTCATAGTGATTTAGAATTTGAGAATAGTCGGACCTAAGAAAATTTATATTTCAGGATTTCATTTGAAATTTCAAAAAAAAAGGTCTTGATTTTTTTGTTATTCGAATACGGACGAAGTAATTTAGATTTATTAGATATGTAAAGAAAAACAACCGGTTTTGTTCGTAAGGTATTCAGGTATATGACGAGAAAAAAGCCTATTTCACAACGTTTCCGACGAACCTGACTAAAGATCGTTGTCAAGATAAGATCTCGATTGTCCACCAATCAAAAATGGAGTAGTACGTTCCGAGATCAATATGACTTACTATTCGGCTGGAGTGAGGTTGAGTTGGGTTGCTCGCCCAGATCGTGATTTTGATTCCAAAAATTGACTAGGATTGCATACAAAAAAAGGGGGGATTCTAAAGAATTTATTGGGGTGGGCGTAATAAAGAGAAAAACTCACACGCCATTAGCCTACGAGGCTGCAAGTAGAAAATGGGTTTGTTTATCCAAAATTAGAAAAATGCCGATTGGGTCCGTTGAAATGTGCTTTTTTTTCTGTTTTATGCTTCGCTCAGAATGATCCCAGGGAGCAAGCTTTTGGGAATAATTTTTTTCGATGCACTGCCCGGGCCGTTAAAAATAACAACTACTACGGGGGGGGAAATGTCATTTTTCATCTATAAAATGTATTGTAGGGCTATACGGACTCGAACCGTAGACCTTCTCGGTAAAACAGCTCAAACTTTTTTCTTTTTATCAAACTGATTCGAACTGTTCCAAAGACCCAACATGCATTTTTTTTGCATTGGGCTCTTTCATTAACTGATATAAATATAAGCTAGTCCACCATTTTTTTTCTTGACAGAAAGCAGATGGTTCCGTGTGCTCGGATTCATTGTTTGGACTCTGATCCAGGAGCACTACCAAAGTGTTTCAAAGAAGGGTTATATTGACATAGGTCTGCCTTTGGCCTAGATCTATTTTAAAATGAAATGGGGTCTCTATCGCTCTTTTAAAAGAATCAAATATGAAACTTCATACACCTTAAAGTTCATAGGACGAAAAGAGATTTTTTCGAGGTCCTTATACTTCATTATGCCTAGCATTGAATAGGCTGGTTATTCACCCTATCAATATCTCCAATCAATAAAGCGTTCGATTTAACGACTAAATGGACACCCGAATTGGACTGAACTAATTGTCAGGCTATTGTTCTCTTGTTTCCGCAAAGTAATAGAGTCAGACATTGATTTGTCAATCAAGTCTTTTGATTGCATGATGAACTCCCCTGAAAAACATTGGCGCACGTGTAAACGAGGTGCTCTACCAACTGAGCTATAGCCCTTGTGTTTGTACTACATAGTTTAGCATGTAGCCAATTTTTTGTCAAGATGAGGATGAGGATTTCCTGATCCAACATCGCAGCTCTTTGATCTGTTTGATTCATATTGCTTAGAAGTCATATTCGATTTATAATCTATATGATGGGGTTTCTATTTGTTTATCTTTGTGATGATAAATGACCTACTTAACTCAGCGGTTAGAGTATTGCTTTCATACGGCAGGAGTCATTGGTTCAAA